AACTTGATGCTAGAAATTGATAGTCTCGACTTCAGTTACACTTCACTTCATATTACTTTTATCATATTACCCTCTCTTTTAATAGTAATCTTTTATCTATCTTATATAGTATAATGGTACTTTAATTGAACTTTCGTTTCAATTTATTTAATTTCAATTTACATAGAATACTACTTATCTTTTTATCTTTGAATTTGTAAAACTTTTTGATTCTAAAAAAAAACAAAGTAAAGAAGCGATCCTTCGAGTATTCAAAGTTTCCCCGAAAAAAGGGAAGCAAGGGCATATCTAATACGTGGTGTATATACATACATATTGAATTGAGGATATCGAAATGATAGAATTATTTCTGATTGCACAAAAAATGGAAATAGGGTCCCTCTTTAAAGATATTCAAGAGGAGAAGAGAGGATGGATAGACAAAAAAAAATAGAATAGAATTGCAATAATGAGATATAAAGAAAGGGGATATGGCGAAATTGGTAGACGCTACGGACTTAATTGGATTGAGCCTTGGTATGGAAACTTACTAAGTGAATAACTTTCAAATTCAGAGAAACCCTGGAATTAAAAAAGGGCAATCCTGAGCCAAATCCTATTTTCCAAAAACAAAGAAAGGTTCAGAAACCAGGAATAAAACTAAAACAAGGGGATAGGTGCAGAGACTCAATGGAAGATGTTCTAACATCTAACAAATGGGGTTCGGTTGACCGCCTTTCTTAGGAAAGGCATCCTTCCGTCCCAACTCCCAATCCGATAGGATAAAAAGGTATATACATACGTATATATAGTGTATATGCTGAAATTGATTGAAATACTATTTCAAATTATTAATGATGACCTGATTCTGTATTTTGAATTTTGATTTTGTTATATTTGATTCTTGTTATATTAAATAACAACTAACAAAAAATTCTATAACAAATAAGATAATTGTTGTTAATGTATTCCAAGTTGAAAAAAAAATAATCGAATATTTAGATTAGTTGATCAAATTATTGACCCCCAGGTACGATACATCTTTTCTTTTAAGAAACTATCGGACGAGAATAAAGATAGAGTCCCGTTCTACGTGTTAATATCGACAACAATGAAATTTAGAGTAAGAGGAAAATCCGTCGACTTTAGAAATCGTGAGGGTTCAAGTCCCTCTATCCCCAAAAAAGCCTCTTTGACTCCGATTCCCTTATTATTATTCTTCTGATTCTCTCTTTTCGTTAACGTTTCAAAATTTGTTTTCTTTCTCATACCTTCTACTCTTTCACAAATGGATCTGAACAAAATGCTTTTTTTATCACATTATAGTATCTTATGATACACGTACAAATTAACATCTTTGAGAACAGAATACCTTTTTTTAATCTTTTAATCATTGTTAATCATTAAAAATCCATACTATTTACTCGTATCGAAACTTATTTCTAAAGTCTTGGTTGTGAATCTTCACAAACACAAAAAGGCAGAGCCGGAATAAAACTTTGTAATCTTTTTGTTAGTCTTTTTAATTAACATAGACCGAAGTATTCGAGTAAAAATAAGGATGATGCGGTGAGAAGGGTCGGGATAGCTCAGATGGTAGAGCAGAGGACTGAAAATCCTCGTGTCACCAGTTCAAATCTGGTTCCTGGCACACAATTCATTTATAGTGAATATCTATTCTACGGGTTGAAAATATAGGTTGATACAGATATTCATTATCCAGTATGGATCGCTTATTCAGCTAGATGTCTGGAGGTATATGCTTTATTCATATCTGTGGTACAAAATTCATGATGTGTAACTCTTTTTGTTTTGTTCATTCTATTCACCCGAATAATTTGAACTAAGTATCTTCAAAATTGGAGCATCCCAACGGAATTCTTAATTGAATTGTCTTTTTCTTAGTCCATTTCTAAGAAAAAGACAATTCAATTAAGAAAGGAAAGGGAATGTCATCCATTTAGAATATGAAAAAGAAGTAATATGAAGGAGACTCTAATTAATCTCTTACTCTCTGAGCTAAGAGTAGGTATAAATCTTTCGTGAATATATGTCTTTAATGAGCATCTTGTATTTCATAAAAATTTGGGGCAATATAATCCTTACGTAAAGGCCATCCTATCCAACTTTCGGACATTAAGATTCGTTTCAAGCGCGGATGATTCTCATAAGAAATTCCGAACATATCATAGGACTCCCTTTCTTGAAAATCCGCACTTTTCCAAACCCAGAAAACAGAAAGAATTCTAGGAGTCTTTCTTGGAGTAAATACTTTTATGCATACCTCTTTCGGTTGATCTATACTATACTCCACTCTCGTAAGATGATACACACTAGCTAACAGCCCGCCCGGTGCTACATCATAGGCACATTGGCAACGTAGATAATTGTAACCATATACATATAAAATAACAGCAATGGAATGCCAATCCCTCGTCTTTATTTGTAAAGTCTCTATTCCTTGGTAATCAAAGCCCAATGATCTATGAACTAGCCCATGTTTGACTAGCCAAGCAGACAA